TCAAAACAAAATAAGATTAGTTGTTCTTGTATTAGACACAAAAAGGCTAAGGCTCTTTCTTTCTTGGTTTAATTACAAGGATAGGATAGATCTTTTGAAATAAAATATGATATGATGAAAAGAGAAAAAAACTGACGAACCCCAGTTTCGACTTATTTAGTTTTCTTTTCATTCTAGATATATTAGAAGAATAGAACACATTACTAAATCTAAAAAGTGTAAGTCAAGACGTAAAGGGCTTTCTAAGGTCACTCTCTTCTTTTGTTTTAAAATAAAAAAAAAAAAGTTTCATTCGATTAGTTTATATTACTAAACTCACGAGTCAATCTGTTGATTTGGAATCACAGGATGCGTAGATGTCAAAGATGATTAATTGATTTCGTACCTATGTAACTATATTTTTCTTTTTGTTCGTTCGTAATAATTGATTGATGAATCAATTATTTTCAATTGTATCTTTCACGTGGTATTTTTTGCTTCTTTTTTTTTATCTAAAAAAAATGGAAACTTAGGAAAGTGCTTTATAAACATATGTATAAAAAGAACATATTTCATTTAGTTTCCTTATGCCCACTATAACCAGTTATTTCGGTTTTCTACTAGCAGTTTTAACTATAACCGCAGGTCTTTTTATCAGTCTGAATAAGATACGACTTATTTGATTTGAAATTTTTAGATGAATTCGATTCGAAATTTTGAAAAATTCTAGATCTTCCATAGTTACTTATCATGTAAATTTCCAATTTTTCGTGATTGAGACTCATGGTAAATACAAATTCATATTTAAGGATAGATATTACCCTCCCTTTTTTCCTTTCAAACAAATTCAAATGATTGAAGTTTTTCTATTTGGAATCGTCTTAGGTCTAATCCCTATTACTTTGGCTGGATTATTTGTAACTGCATATTTACAATATCGACGTGGTGATCAATTGGATCTTTGATTAAGTAACATCTCCTTTGTTTATTGACCTCCTACTCCTATTTCGTTGTTTTAGGATTAAAATTAACAACGGAGATCCAATTCAGACTTTAGATTAGACTGTTATCCCATTATTTCCGTGTCATTCTCGATTCGATATAACAATAATGTAATCACGCTCTGTAGGATTTGAACCTACGACATCGGGTTTTGGAGACCCGCGTTCTACCGAACTGAACTAAGAGCGCTTTTTTTTTTCATAAATTTTTTTTTTTTATGTGATGCTAATACATCTTGCATGCATATACTAACTAAATAGCAATAGTGAACTATGGATAACTATTGCTATTTAGTTAGTATGTCCAATTTTAATCCGTCTCAATTGATCTATTTTTACTGCTCATACAATAACTAATACTATGGGATAGGGATGACAGGATTTGAACCTGTGACATTTTGTACCCAAAACAAACGCGCTACCAAGCTGCGCTACATCCCTTTCCATGTCCATGGGTTTCCAGTTTCATTCTAAAGAATCTTTGTCTTGTTTTCCACATTTTTTCGTTATATATCTATATTATCCTTCTATTTTTTTCTTTTTTTTTACTTTCTCATATCCTGTAAAATAATATAGAACTATATGTAATTATGTATTACAAATTATTCTATTTCTATATTCTATAGAATAAAAATTTTTAATTAAATTAAAGAGAATATATAGATATAGAGTATAATAATAATAACTAAAGAATCTAAAAAAAAGAATATATATATAAAGAATCTAAATATCCAAAAATTTTTTTAAATATGAAAAATAGAATATAGAATAATAAAAAATATTCTTATTATTTCTATATTATAATAATAAAATTCATAATTTCAGAAAATTCATTCTAGAATAATCTAGAATAATATAGTTAAAATAATATTATTAATTATTAATAATATTATAGAATGAAATAAAAAAAAATATCTCATGAATCATTATACAATTCAAATTGAATTCGGACTTCCCCCGACAAATGCAAGTGATTATTAATAAAATAACTATTTGATCATATTCCTATATGTAATTATGTATTACAAATTACAAGAAAAAAAAACGAAGGAGGATTTGAAATGCGAGATCTAAAAACATATCTCTCTGTGGCACCAGTGGCAAGCACTCTATGGTTTGCGGTTTTAGCGGGTCTCTTGATAGAAATCAATCGTTTATTTCCGGATGCATTGATATTCCCCTTTTTTTCCTCCTAGTTATTGTAATTGGGTAATTGGGACTGGAAGGTGTGACGAAGATTAGAGATCAAATCAAATATCTGTGATTAATTCCTTCTTTTTTTCGAATTAGAAGAAGTTGGAAAGAAAGGGAAAGGTGGATTTGGCCTCAGTGAAACTCGGAATTTTTGCTAGGTTTCAATGGAATTGAATTTTTTATTCAATTCCATTGCTATTTATAATAGAGTGAGACCACAAATGGAATTGGAATACTTGGGCAGGGGCAATAATATCATAGAAGATACTTAACTTAATTGAAAAATGAAATACTTTACTGCGATTCGAAATATAGTTCGAAATCATTTTATTACTGAATTTTTACTGTACTATAAAAAATTAATTGGAACAAAATATTTGATAATTTGATTTTGAATTATCAACTTATACTTTTTTTCGTTCCTTTTTTATTCTTCGCTTCAAATCTGAAAATCGCAGAGTTAAGTGAATAAAAAAACCAAAGGAGGTTCATGCATGGCCAAGGGTAAAGATATCCGAATTACTGTTATTTTGGAATGTACTAATTGTGATAAAAAGAGTGTTAATAAGGAATCAAGGGGGATTTCTAGATATATTACTCAAAAGAATCGACACAATACGCCTAATCGATTGGAATTGAGAAAATTCTGTCCCTTTTGTTGCAAACATACGATTCACGCAGAGATAAAGAAATAGATAAACTGGATCGCTTGTGTGTTACCCTTAGAGATGAAAAATAATCTTTCAGATAGAAGATATATTCTAAAAATTATATTTGAAATTTTAAGTCAATTATAAATTAATATAATTTTTATAATAGAACATTAAGAACATTATTTAGATTATATATAACAAACATTAACAAACATATAGAAAAAAATAAGAATATAAATAAATTTTTATAAGAAATAGGATTTTCGGTATAGGAATAAAAAAACCATGGATAAATCTAAGCGACTCTTTCTTAAATCTAAGCAATCTTTTCGTAGGAGTTTGTCCCCGATCCAATCGGGGGATCGAATTGATTATAAAAACATGAGTTTACTTTATCGATTTATTAGTCAACAAGGAAAAATATTATCGAGACGCGTGAATAGATTGACCTTAAAACAACAACGATTAATTACGATTGCTATAAAACAAGCTCGTATTTTATCTTTGTTACCTTTTGTAAATTCATTACCTTTTGTTAATAATGAAAAAAAAAAATTTGAAAAAAGCGAGTCGACCACTAGAACTACTACGACTGTTCTTAAAAAAAAAAAAAAATAGAGTTACTCTTCAATTGAATTCAATTTTGAATCTAAACTCAATGAAAATGTGGATTAATATTTTGTTCGAAAACTACGAAAATCCAATTGGCGTTCTTGCGTTGTAAGAAAAAAGAGAATAGGTAAAGAAGAATAAATCTTTTTTTTTTTTTGAGCACGGTTTTTTATTTATTTTGATGACTTTGTCATATGAATTCTAATTCTATTTTATCATACAAATCGCTTCTATTTTACCACCTTCCCGGAGTTGAGTCTCCGGGGAATTTTTATTTTTTTATCAGATTCAGATCGTTGGCAATCATAAAAATACAATTCCCCTTTAATATAGCTATTTGTGCAACTATTTTACGATTAAGAAGTAATTGCCTCTTGTACATATTAGACATTAAATTACTATAAATATAGTATATTTTTTTATTTTGGCCAAAAATTGCGTTTATTCGACTGATCCACAAACTGCGAAAATCCCTTTTTTTCCTATCTCTATCGCGATTAGCGGAAACCAAAGCTTTTATTTTCTGTTGTGAAATAGTTCGAGTAAGTTTTGAATGAGCTCCGCGAAAGCTTGATGTAAATAAACGAATTTTTGTCCTTCGTTTTCGAGCGATATATCCTCGTTTAATTCTGGTCATTGAATAAATGAGACTTTGATGAATAACTATTTGATTTTTTCTTTCAGTTATTCTTTTATCCTTCCTAGTCTATTAATAACAAAAAGGGATTCTTCCAATGTATAAAATAATAATTCCAATGGCTTTTGCTACTATAACCTTCCCAACCACGATTTTTTTCTTTTTTTTAAACATTTTGAATTAAATAGAAATGGAGAAAGAAATGGTGGGTTCCATCGTTTCTATGATTACGTTTTAAACGGTGAGGTCCTCTCTATACACCGGAGCCCCTTCCTTCATTGAATCTTCATTTAATCAATGTTATTGTTAACTTGTACAGTTCACACTCATGGGCTCTACCCATGAAATATCTAGTAATAGGTCTTTCACAAAGAAATCTAGCTATACAGTAACGGTATTTAAGTATGAAGATTAACTGGGTAGTTGACCCTCTTAGTCCGTTCTTGCAAAATTTAGGGCATAATTTTTCTTTATTTGAAATAGGATTTTTCCCGCTTAATGGATAACCATTTGTTACCAATGGGAAAGTCTTTTTCATCTTAAATTGCAAATTAAAGTGATTCGGTTTGCACCAATCGAAACCATAAATTTTATACACAATTCTTATTATATTAATAGAATTTTAGTCTATTATCTAAAAAAACGAGTCGCACATACACCCTAGTACACGTTCCTCGGCGCTGAGGGCATCCCCGAAGAGCGGGAGATTTTGTGACATTTCGGATTGGCTGTCTTGTGTTTCTAATAAGTTGTTTTATAGTTGGCATGGTAAGTCATATATATAATGATCTGGTTTAGATCCATCCTAACCCGATAATTATGAATTATTTAGATTCTATAAAATATCTTGGGTATACGTAGGTAATAATTTAAAAAAGATAAAATGAGATCGTGTATTTCTGAGGAATCCTTTAATCCTCATTTTTTATTCAAACAGAATCCGCTACCATATCAACAATTCCGTAGGCTTGGGCTTCTTCTGCTGACATAAAGAAATCCCTTTCCATGTCTTTGGATATCTGCCATGAAGGTTTGCCTGTTCTTTGTGCATAAATCTGTGTAATAGTTTCGCGCATTTTCAGTAATTCATTCGCTTCCAGCATACATTCTACTGATTGTCCCTCCTGAAAAGAACTCGCAGGTTGATGGATCATTACCCTGAGAATATAGAATATAACATGATAAGGGTTTCTACTAATCTTGGATTGGATCATAGGCTAAGGGATGTAAATAAGAAAAAACTAATGAAGATAAAATGTAAAGCCGTACAGGCAGGCATCTTGTTTCTTTTTTATATAGCATACGGCTCTACTAGGAAATATAAAATTAATTTTGATCTTCCCTCGAAGAAGTTGAAAATATACCAGGTCTATCAGACCCAGATCAGTAAATAATCCAATAACCACCTTTCTTTTTTGTTTTAGAATATTTTTTATAGACTATGATGATTCCGTTGCTCTCTTATTTCGTCTAGTCTGTTATTCAGCAATCCCAAAGTTTCTTTTTTGAAATAGTTAATAAAAAATAAATATTGTTCAAAGTTTTCTGGTGTGAAAACAAAAAAAGATTGTGACACTAAAAAAGGCTCCTGATAGATCAGATAAAATGGTAAATACCCCTTTTTCATACTACTCTTTCGATATATAATCTAATGGTTTTGAAAAAAAAAAATTATTTTTGCATATCGAACTCGAAGTGCCATGCTTTTTTTACTTAATATTGGTGTAGGCATAGTCTTCTTTTTTTTCTAGAAATAAGAATCATTGGCGCCAAGCGTGAGGGAATGCTAGACGTTTGGTAATTTCCCCTCCTACCAAAAGAAGAGATGCCATTGAAGCGGCTAATCCTACGCATACTGTCTGTACTTCTGCTTCTACAAAATGCATAGCATCAAACATAGCCATTCCAGATATTACGTCTCCGCCCGGAGAATTTATAAACAGATATAAATCTTTGGTTTTGTCCTCTAGACTGAGATATACCATGAGACCTACAAGTTGATTTGATATTTCACTGTTTACTTCTTGACCTAAAAAAAGTAGTCTTTCTTGAAAAAGGCGATTATATAAGTCAATCCAAGATGCATCCTCATCTCCAGGAACTACAAATGGTACCTTTGGAACACCAACTGGCATAAAATGGAAAAGGATGCAGTTCTCTATCTTACTTTGCTTTGGTGTGAGAACGTGAAACAGAATGAATTTCTTTTGTTTGCTAAAAATCATTAGTAGCGGCATTTATAAGAGCCGAAACAGGGGTCGGCCCTTCCATAGCATCCGGTAACCAGACATGAAGAGGGAATTGGAATGAATAAAAGAAAGTTTTGACGAATAGGTCGTTCTTGAATATGTCTGCATTCACTGATATAAACACCCATATAGAATAGAAACACTCATATAAAATAAAGTCACCCCCCACCACCATTGCGTATTGTTACTTATCGGGTATAGAATAGATCTGCTTCTTTTTGTTCCTACGAATGAATATAATTGTTCCATGTTCCATTATTACTAAAAAACTAGAACAAATCTGAATTCTTTATGCGAGATTATGCAAGATAATTTATTGAAAGGGGAGAGTCCATAGTATCGTTTTTTACAGTGCAATAAAGTTACATAGTGTCTATTTTTTGTTGATATAAGAGGTATTTTCATGGGTTTGCCTTGGTATCGTGTTCATACCGTTGTATTAAATGATCCCGGCCGTTTACTTTCTGTCCATATAATGCATACAGCTCTAGTTGCTGGTTGGGCCGGTTCGATGGCTCTATATGAATTAGCAGTTTTTGATCCCTCTGACCCTGTTCTTGACCCAATGTGGAGACAGGGTATGTTCGTTATACCCTTCATGACTCGTTTAGGAATAACCAATTCCTGGGGTGGTTGGAATATCACAGGAGGGACTATAACGAATCCAGGTATTTGGAGTTACGAAGGTGTGGCCGCGGCACATATTGTGTTTTCGGGCTTGTGCTTTTTGGCGGCTATCTGGCATTGGGTCTATTGGGATCTAGAAATCTTTTGTGATGAACGTACTGGAAAACCTTCGTTGGATTTGCCAAAAATCTTTGGAATTCATTTATTTCTTGCAGGGGTGGCTTGTTTTGGTTTTGGCGCATTTCATGTAACAGGATTGTTTGGTCCTGGAATATGGGTGTCCGATCCTTATGGACTAACAGGAAGGGTACAATCCGTCAATCCCGCATGGGGTGTGGAAGGTTTTGATCCTTTTGTTCCGGGGGGAATAGCCTCTCACCATATTGCAGCAGGTACATTAGGCATATTAGCGGGTCTTTTCCATCTTAGTGTGCGTCCACCTCAACGTCTATACAAAGGATTGCGTATGGGAAATATTGAAACCGTCCTTTCCAGTAGTATCGCTGCTGTATTTTTTGCAGCTTTTGTTGTTGCTGGAACTATGTGGTATGGTTCAGCGACTACCCCGATTGAATTATTTGGTCCCACTCGTTATCAATGGGATCAGGGATACTTCCAGCAAGAAATATATCGAAGAGTTGGTGCTGGGCTAGCCGAAAATCAAAGTTTATCAGAAGCTTGGTCTAAAATTCCTGAAAAATTAGCTTTTTATGATTACATCGGCAATAATCCGGCAAAAGGGGGGTTGTTTAGAGCAGGCTCAATGGATAATGGCGATGGAATAGCCGTCGGTTGGTTAGGACATCCTATCTTTAGAGACAAAGAGGGGCGTGAACTTTTTGTACGTCGTATGCCTACTTTTTTTGAAACATTTCCGGTTGTTTTGGTAGATGGAGACGGAATTGTTAGAGCTGATGTTCCTTTTCGAAGGGCAGAATCGAAGTATAGTGTCGAACAAGTAGGTGTAACTGTTGAATTCTATGGTGGAGAACTCAATGGAATCAGTTATAGTGATCCTGCTACTGTGAAAAAATATGCTAGACGTGCTCAATTGGGTGAAATTTTTGAATTAGATCGTGCTACTTTAAAATCAGATGGTGTTTTTCGTAGCAGTCCAAGGGGTTGGTTTACTTTTGGACATGCTTCGTTTGCTCTGCTCTTCTTTTTCGGGCACATTTGGCATGGTGCTAGAACCTTGTTCAGAGATGTTTTTGCTGGTATCGATCCAGATTTGGATGCTCAAGTAGAATTTGGAGCATTCCAAAAACTTGGAGATCCAAGCACAAAAAGACCGGCAGTCTGATAGAAAGAACATTCGTTTGTTCCTTTTCGATTCGACTTTTTTTGTTATGATATTTATATAGGGAACTGAATAAATCTTTATTTGAATCATTGCAGTTTGTTTTACTCTTGTTCTTTCTTTTTCTTTATCCAGGAGATAATCCTCCCAAAACAGGTATGAAAGCTATAATTGTAAACCACGATCAAATCTATGGAAGCATTGGTTTATACATTCCTCTTAGTCTCGACTTTAGGAATCATTTTTTTCGCTATCTTTTTTCGAGAACCCCCTATAGTTCCAACTAAAAAGGTGAAATGATTTTTCATTATATCAATTGAAGCAATGAGCCTCCAATATCGTAATATTGGGGGCTCATTACTTCAACTAGTCCCCATGTTCTTCGAATGGATCTCGTAGTTGTTGAGAGGGTTGCCCAAAAGCAGTATATAAGGCATACCCGGTAAAACTTACAATTAAACCAGATATAGAGATGGCAATTAGGGTTGCTGTTTCCATTATTATATAATATCAAGACCAAAATGGATCTAGATCTATAGGGTAAGATCCTTTATTTACAGCGGAATGGTATACAAAGTCAACAAATCTCAATGAATAAAAAGTAGGATTTATGGCTACACAAACCGTTGAGGGTAGTTCTAGATCTGGTCCAAGACGAACTGTTGTAGGGGATTTATTGAAACCATTGAATTCAGAATATGGTAAAGTAGCTCCTGGATGGGGAACTACTCCTTTTATGGGTGTTGCAATGGCTCTATTTGCGGTATTTCTCTCTATTATTTTAGAGATTTATAATTCGTCCATTTTACTGGACCAAATTGCTAAGAATTAGATTCACAAGAACCAACTAATTAGTTTTTTTTGAAGAGAAGGTAAAGTTTTGCATTTAAGTCTTTGATTTGGTAGTTCGACCGTGAAACTTCTTTGTTTCTGTATTTCCGGAATATGAGTGTGTGACTTGTTATAATGGATCCTATTGATAATACAGAACATAAACAGGATCCATCATCTTGATAGAGATGGCTTTACCCCGTCAGATATTTATTCTAGTATCTGGAACACGGAATATAGAAAATAGATTCTGAAGTATTAGAACTATGATTCATACTTAAAATTTCTATTTAAACCTCGCAACCGGACTAAAAAAAATTTAAAGAGTTAGAAGAATAAAATGAACGATTTTTATTCTTTTAAACAGCCCCCGCTTATATTTATTTTGATCAAAGGGCAAAAGTTTCTTTGAATTTTTTTCATTATATCTATTCATTGTCATTGAATAAGTGATGATCCATCAGTTCTTACTCAGGGAATTTTTGGACTTCGATTAAAGGTTTTTTTGAAAATCATCGTGGTTCTGGTATGAATCTGAGGTTTTTGAATTGATTCATAGGGTCTTAACAAGAAAATTCCTATCAATAATAATAAAAAAACAACAGTAAAATAAAAATCGCATTACATACACAAATAAAAAATAAAAAAATGAAGTAAATAATAGAATATTCAAGAGGCCTAGAAGAATCAAGAGAAAAGACGAGTGAGCCGACTTGAGATTTTGGCATTATAACTAAAAAGAATTTCGGATTTCTATTTTTTTATTATCTTCCTTCAAAGAAGATTGGAATATTAGGATTAAGTTAAGAAGTTTAAAACTTACACATATCCGTTTTACAAATAACCAGTATTTTAGTATTTTTGTTTGAGCCGTACGAGATGAAATTCTCATATACGGTTCTCAGGGGGGTCCCTTG